CCAAAACTCCGGAAATTAGAAATGCCAAAATAGGAATAACACTTGATATTATTAGAAATGCCCAGAAAATATCATATTCGTGAAGCAGAAACATAGAAGCACTCCTATTAATGTGGAATATACCGAATTAGTTGATTCAAATTGGAATTCTCAATTCATCCATAACTGCATTAGTCGAAACAACAATTTTGATCAAACCACATAGTTTCGTTTGTTTACTTGTTGTGGGTCATGTATCGTCTCAAGATTCATCCAACGGAATCCCACTTACACTTACTTCGATTCTATTTAGATATGGTGTAGACATATAATGCTATTATACAAATCAAACTCTCTCCTACCTTGCCTCGGGTTTTCTATCAAACAAAAAAAGGAATTAAGGAATTTTTTTTAAAGAATATTTTAAATAATATGAATTGAAATTGAAATAATATTCAAACAATATTATTCAAATAAGATTAAATGAAATATTAAACATAAAGAATTTCAATATTCTATTAATATAATAGAGCCAAAGAGGAGGTCTGGCCCATTTTTTCTCTCTCTCTCTTTTTTTTTTTTCTTAGTGATTTAGAATATAGTCAGTAGTCAGATGTAATAGAATTTCTAGGAATTTCCATCTCGGGATTTATGGTATATTCTACGTGGCTGTGTTGGTGTATTCTTTTCATTAAGATCCGGATAGAGGATTATTGTTTCTATTGATTTGATACGGATACGAAAACGGAATGCATCGACCGATTCGATTCTCTCTCCCTGTCCCAGATTTATACTTAATTGATTTGATTCAATCCATTGAATTGTGAGGAACCCTTACATATAAAAACTCATGGGTTCCTATACCCAAATTAGGAAACTTTGGACCTGTACTACCCCGGCCCCGGCTTTACCCCCGAGTTAGAAGTCTTGAAAGAATCATTTCAGACCCATTTCTAGGACTAAAGATCGTGATTTGGAATGACTCGAAATACTTATTTATTTAATGTAATAATAACACCTAGCAGGACCAACCAACGAGTTAGGTTTCGTGACAACAAAAAACGTTTCTTTTGAAGCAAACCTACAAAATGGGGCATAGTTTAATGGTAGAGTCGGCTGAATCGTAAATGATTTACAGAAGATACTTCGAATGGAATCATGCGTTGTCGAACGATTCGATAGACAAAATCTCCCCATCCCAAAACCAACTCATAGAACATAGAAATAGAAGAGGGTGCGTTGATACATTTAGGACCAATTCATTGTCTCTAAAACAATGAATTGGGATTGTTGTTCTGCCAAAAGGCGATACGTCGGGGGATTCCTAACTCATCCAAGTTCAAACGGGCCCTAATCTTTTTAGATAAAGTCTGCATTGGTAGAATTGGAATGATGAACAAATTGGATTGGGTAAATTGGAATAAAAAAAAATAAGTTATAAGTTTAAGTATTGTACAGAAAAATGACTACTTGCTTTGCTAAGCCGGTTATACGAAGAAAAGCCTATTGTACAATGAAACTTACCAAAGAGCTTCGTTTTTGAAACTCTGGCTTTTCTACAAATACAAGAACAAGAATAGGTTCTAGATAATGTGACTTACTATTAGATTGAATTTGGGTTTGATTTGGTTGGGTCAGGTTGGAGTTTTTCTTGAGCCAGGCTCATGTTATGATTTTGACTTCATAAATTGACTTGGGTATACCAAAGCAAAGGTGTATCACTAAATCTTGGATCATGGACAAATAAAAGAGGAAAAAGGCCGTATGTCATTCACAGACGAAGATTAATGAAGAAGAATGGGTTTGTTTATCCGAGATTTGAAAATACCGATCCGATTGGATCCATTGGAATAAATTATTGTTTTCAAGCCCCGAGGGATCTCCGTGATCCTGTGGGAATGATTCCATTTCTATGGAACAATCAACCGGCCGGTCACACGCACTAATTAGGAAATGAATACAAAAATGTATAGGGCTATACGGACTCGAACCGTAGACCTTCTCGGTAAAACAGATCAAACTTATTATTATCGAAATGATTCGAACTGTTTCAAAGACCCAACATGCGTTTTTTTTTGCATTGGGCTCTTTCATTAACTGATAAAAAGATCGGCTAGTCTACCATATTTTTTCTTGACAGGAAGATAACGAGATGGCTCCATGCGCTCGGATTCATTATTTGAATTCTGATCCGGGAGCAATACCAAAGTGTTTCAAAGAAGGGTTACCCTGACGTAGGTCTGCCTCCGGCCTAGATCAACCTAAGTTAAATGGAGTCTCTATCAATCCGCCCCAAGAGTCAAATATGATACTTCATACACCTTAAAGTTCATAGGACGAAAAGAGGTTATTTTGAGGTCCTTATCCTCATTATGCCTAGCATTGAAGGGCCTGGGTATTCACCTTATCAATGATCAAACCAATGATGGGTTCTATTTGGTACCTGAATTGGCACCTGAATCGGACCGAACAAAATATTTGTCAGGCTATTGTTCTCTTGTTCCCTCGAATCCATGGAGTA